ATGCGGTGGTTATGTTCTACTAATCATAAGGATATTGGTACTTTATATTTGTTGTTGGCTTTGTGGTCTGGTTTGATTGGGTTAGCTTTGAGGCTTTTAATCCGAGCAGAATTAGGTCAACCAGGAAGGTTGTTGGGTGATGATCAGCTGTATAATGTTATTGTTACAGCGCATGCTTTTATGATAATTTTCTTTTTGGTTATGCCAATGATAATTGGGGGGTTTGGAAATTGACTTATTCCCCTAATGATTGGTGCTCCTGATATAGCTTTCCCTCGGCTAAACAATTTAAGGTTTTGGTTGCTTGTGCCAGCTTTGTTTTTGTTGTTAAGGTCGTCTTTGGTAGAGAGAGGTGTTGGTACTGGTTGAACAGTGTATCCCCCCTTGTCAGGGAATGTTGCTCATTCTGGGGCTTCAGTGGATTTGGCTATTTTTTCTTTACACCTTGCCGGTGCTTCGTCGATTTTAGGTGCTATTAATTTTATTTCTACTGTTGGGAATATGCGGTCTCCTGGTTTAGTTGCCGAGCGAATTCCTTTGTTTGTCTGGGCTGTTACAGTGACAGCTGTTTTGTTAGTTGCTGCTTTGCCAGTTTTAGCTGGTGCTATTACGATGTTGCTTACAGATCGTAATTTGAATACTTCATTTTTTGATCCTACTGGGGGTGGTGACCCTATTTTGTATATGCATTTGTTTTGATTTTTTGGTCATCCTGAGGTGTATATTTTGATCTTGCCTGGTTTTGGTATGATTTCCCATATTGTGATGCATTATGCTGGGAAGAAGCAGGTTTTTGGGTATTTGGGGATGGTATATGCTATTGTATCCATTGGGGTGTTAGGGTTTATTGTTTGGGCTCACCACATGTTTACTGTTGGGATGGGTGTAGATACTCGGGCTTACTTTACTGCTGCTACGATGATTATTGCTATCCCAACAGGGATTAAGGTTTTTAGGTGGTTGGCTACTATTCATGGGTTTGTCAACAAAACTGAGCCCCCTATCATGTGGGCTTTAGGGTTTATTTTTTTATTTACTGTTGGTGGGTTGACTGGTATTGTTTTGTCTAATTCTTCCTTAGACATTGTTTTACATGATACTTATTATGTAGTGGCTCATTTTCATTATGTCTTAAGGATAGGGGCTGTTTTTGCTTTGTTCAGGGCTTTTAGGTATTGATATCCTTTAATCTCTGGTGTGACTTTTCATGCTGTTTGGAGTAAGGTTCACTTTATTTTAATGTTTGTTGGAGTTAATTTAACGTTTTTTCCTCAGCATTTTTTAGGTTTAGCGGGTATACCCCGTCGGTATTCTGATTATCCGGATAGATTTGCTAAGTGGAATGTGGTTTCTTCTTGGGGTTCACTAATTTCTTTTGTTTCTGTGTTGCTTTTTATGTTTATGCTTTTTGAGTCTTTTGTTTCTCAGCGATCTGTTGTTTGAGGAAGGGCTTTAAGTACGTCTTTTGAGTGGCAGGATAACAGCTTTCCTGCGTCTTTTCATTCTAATAGTCAAGTTGTGAAGATTGTGCTATAATCTTAGGTTAATGGGTTAATTATTAGGTAGGTAAAATGTTACGTAATCCTTTTCATTTAGTGGAGTTTAGTCCATGGCCCTTTACTGCTGCAGGTGGGGCGTTGTTTTTGACCGTTGGGTTAGTTAGTTGGTTTCATGGGAAGGGGATAACTTTAATGCTGATCGGTGTTTTAGTGATTTTATTGACTATGGTACAATGGTGACGAGATGTTGTTCGTGAGGGTACTTATCAGGGTTATCACACAAGGTGGGTTAGTATGAACCTTCGGTGAGGTATAGTTTTGTTTATTTTTTCTGAGGTTTGCTTTTTTTTTGCTTTTTTTTGAGGGTTTTTTCATAGGAGACTTGTTCCTACCATAAAGTTAGGTTGTGTTTGGCCTCCTGCGGGTATTGTACCCTTGAATCCATTTAAGGTTCCCCTGTTGAATACTGCTGTGTTGTTGGGCTCTGGGGTTAGGGTTACTTGAGCTCATCATAGATTGATGGCCGGTAATCGTGAGGAGGCTTTGTACGGGTTGTTATTAACTGTATTTTTGGGGGTATACTTTACTATCCTTCAGTGGGGTGAGTATCAGGAAGCTTCTTTTAGGGTTGCTGATAGGGTTTATGGTTCTACTTTTTTTGTGATAACAGGGTTTCACGGTTTGCATGTTTTGATTGGGAGAGTTTTTTTGATTGTGTGTACTGTACGATGTTATTTACATCATTTTTCTATCTCTCATCATTTTGGGTTTGAGGCCGCTGCTTGATACTGGCACTTTGTTGATGTAGTATGGATTTTTTTATATTTGTGTATTTATTGGTGAGGTTCTTAAGTAGAAAAGGTTAAATGTTGATGGATATTTTTTCGTCTTTGGATGCTGGGGTGCACTCTAATCTTAGGATTAGGGGTTTTATTTGATTAACTGGGTTAATAGGATTGTTGATTGTTTTGGTTGGGGCATGGGTTAGTGTCTCTGGGATTAGTGTTATATTTTTCTCTCTTGTGGACGTAGTTTTGGGCTTAGTGAAAAGTTGTTCTGGTAAGTTCTTTGGGGGATTTGCGTTGGGACAAGTTTCCTTATTTATGTTGATTTTTATTGTGAATATTTCTGGTATAGTCCCTAACGTGTTTAGTCCTACTAGTCATTTGTCTTTGACACTTGTGTTGGCAACAATGGTCTGGTTTTGTTTAGTTTTTAGTGGTTGGAGGTATTCTTGAAAGAGGAGTGCTGGACATTTGGTGCCAACAGGAAGGCCTGTTGGTTTAATTCCACTGCTTGTAGTTATTGAGAGGGTTAGAATTTTGATTCGTCCAATTACTTTGGGTGTTCGATTAGCTGCAAATATTACGATAGGGCATCTTATGTTACATGTTATTGGCGAGTATGTTGTTGGGTTTTTTTATGGGGTTTCTTTTTTTGGAAGGTTGTTTGGGGGGTTAGTGATGTGGGGTTATGTAATTTTTGAGTTTGCTGTTAGGTTTTTACAGGCATATGTTTTTGTCTTGTTGGTTGGGTTATACTCTTCTGATCATCCTATAGGGCATTAATGTGATAGATTTGAGTTAAAAGAATTAGTTAAAATATAATTTGAGTTTGTCAAACTCAAGTTGCCTATATGGTATTCTTTTATGCCTCAATTGAGTCCTATGTCGTGAGTTTTAGTTATTATAGTTTTTTTAGTTTGTTTAGCTTGTTTCGCAGTAATGGTTTGGTGGGAGATTGAGGGAAAGTACAGGGTCAAATACGTGAAAGGTAGCGGCAAGTTTGTTAGTAGAAACAAGCCTATGAAATGGGGGTTCGGTAAAACTTTAGTTAAGTAAGTGTGGCTTTTTTCTGTTATGTGGTCCTTCCCAGTCGTAGGTGTGGGGGTTATTGTTGTTTTGGTAGGTGGGGTGTGTTTGATATCTCAGCGAAAAAGGCTTTTTGGGGCTTTGTTGAGAATAGAGATTTTTACTTTAGGTATTTATATTATGATTTTTAGCTTAGTTCTCTTTCAGGGTTGGTTGAGGAGGGTGTGTTTAATTTTCTTGGCTTTTGGGGTTTGCGAGGCTGCGCTTGGGTTGAGTGTTTTGGTTTCTTTGGTTCGAAGAATTGGGAGTGATTACGTAGGCGGGTTAGTTTCTGGTCATATTTAGGTTAGGGGTTATTGGAATTTTGCTAACCCTAGTAAGTGGGTTAGGGCCTAGAGTTTTTTGATGAGTTGTTTTATTTGGTTGTGTTGTGATATATTTGGCGAGATTATCTTTATGGTATAGTCCTTTAGGGTTAAGAACATGTTGCGGTGAATATTTAATTGTTGACAATTTTTCATTTAGGCTTATGTCCTTAACTATTTTGGTTTCTGGTCTTAGGATGCTAGCCAGAGTGCGTGATGTATATAAGGCAAATAATAAGTGTATGGGGTTTGTCTTTAGTGTTTTAATATTAACAATGGTTCTTATTTTTTGCTTTAGAGTTGGGTCTTTGCTTAATTTTTATATTATGTTTGAGTTTAGGCTTATTCCTATTTTGTTTATTATTTTAGGTTGGGGTTATCAACCAGAGCGATTGCAGGCAGGGAAGTATATGCTACTATATACGGTAAGTGCCTCTCTCCCTCTTTTAATTTTGATCGTTTTGGTTTTGATTAAGAGTGGGTCTGTTTTTTGAGGGTGAAAGTCTATTATGCTTGTTGAGTTTGGGTGGTTGGCAACTTTTTGTGCTTCTTTGGCTTTTTTGGTGAAGCTACCGGTTTATGGGTTTCATTTGTGGTTGCCAAAAGCTCATGTAGAGGCTCCAGTGGCTGGTTCTATGGTTTTGGCTGGTGTTTTGCTTAAGTTAGGGGGCTATGGTTTGGTTCGATTTTTTTATGCGTTAAGGTTAGTTGGTAATTTGACTATCTCTGTTGTTTTTTGTCTTGGGTTGGTGGGTGGGATTATTGCTAGAATAGTGTGTTTTGCTCAAAATGATGTAAAGGCTCTGGTGGCTTATTCTTCTGTCGGGCATATAAGGTTGGTGTTAGGTGGTATTTATTCCAATACAGATTGGGGATGGTTGGGTTGTTTATTAATAATAGTTGCTCATGGTTTGTGCTCTTCTGGGATGTTTTTTTTAGCTAGAGAGACTTATAGATGTTATAGAACTCGAAGTTTGTTTTTGGTTAAGGGCGGATTGGTTTTGGTTCCTGGGGTTGCTTTGTGTTGGTTTTTAATGTGTGCTATTAATATGGCTGCTCCTCCTTCTTTGAATTTATGGGGTGAGTTGATACTTGGAGTTTCAATTTTAAGGTACTCGATAGTTTTTGCTTTACTTACAGGAATGATAACCTTTTTAAGGGGACTTTATTCTTGATACTTGTATTCGATTACACAACATGGACAATATCCTTTATGGGTGCATAGTGTAGTGATGGTTGAAGAGTATATTAACTATGCTATTAGGTTTATATTGGTTTTCTTGTTGGGGGTAACTGGTACGATGTTGATGTTATTTAGTTAACATAATATGAGGTTTTTTGGTTGAGTATTAGGCTATAGAAATGGGCGTAGTGCTCCTCTTTTTGGTTTACAAATTTTAACTCTTGCAATTAAGGTAAATAGTAGTATACAGGCCAGTAAAATGATACAAGTAGTTCCGTTTTGTGTGTATAAAAACCTTAGAATCTGTGTTTTATCGTTGATTCTAGAAGAAATTTCTGTGTTGGTTTGATGGATTGAAGTAAGTCTTGAGTTTTTGAAACAGGAGAGAAAAAGTAAGGCTAGTATAGAGGGTATTAGGGGACTATTGATAGAGAAAGTTGTGTTTGGGGAAAGTGATGCAATATACGCAAATATTACCAGCATTCCACCAATAAAGATGAAGAAAAGCATGTAAGAATATCATGGACTGACTGTGGCAATTAGAAGGCAATTGAGGAACGCTAGTAAAAGTACTATGATACCTAAAGATAATGGGTGCATAGGTAGGGTTATTGACAGCATTATATATATTCATAGGGTTGAGATAATTGCTAATGTCATTACTTATCATGAGGTTATAGTTATGTTGACCATTTTTGGTCTTTCTGCTTGGAAGGCAGCTGTACTTATTATACTATCAACATTGGTTATAAATAAAAGAGAAGTGATGTTAAAGCTAGTAAAATAGCTAACCTCAGTGGTAAAAATGACTTTCAAGCCATAGCTATTAAGAGATCATAGCGATAGCGAGGCAAAGTTGCTCGAGCTCACAGGAAGATAATGGCTACTGGAATAGATATTATTAGTGTGCCTGTTAGTAAGCAGGAGGTTATAAGGCTTATTATTAAAATGTTTCTGTATTCCGCTATAAATAAAAAGGCAAAGCCAGCTCCTCCGTATTCGATGTTAAAGCCTGAAACTAGTTCTGATTCTCCTTCTGCAAAATCAAAGGGGGCTCGATTTGTCTCTGCAAGAATTACTGCTAGCCATATAATGCTTAGAGGGAAAAACAGTATAGCGGTCACTATTGACAGGTTGACTAAGCGGATTCTAACAATATCTATTTGTATTGTTAAAAATAGATAAAAAATGATAATTAGTGTTATGGTGACTTCGTAGGAAATTGTTTGAGCTATTGCTCGGATAGCCCCTAGTAAGGCATATTTGGAGTTGGATGATCAACCTGCTATGAGTGTTGTATAAACTGTTAGTGATGAGATGCATAGAAATAATAATATTCCAAGTGTAAGTTGGGATGAAAGCATGAAAGAGGGAAATAGCTGCCATATTCTAAGCGCTAGAACAAGCATTATTGTTGGGGTTAAAATAAATGGAAGATAGTTGGAAGATGTGGGGGTAATTCATTCTTTTACAAAGAGTTTTAAAGCATCTGCAAGTGGTTGTGGAATCCCAATGATTCCTAGTTTGTTTGGGCCTTTCCGAATTTGGAAGTATCCTAAGGCTTTTCGTTCCAGTAAAGTGAAGAAAGCTACGCCTAACAAAATTAACAGATATGTAATGAAGGTAGAGATTAGTTGTTGAGTTATTAGAAAGGGAAGTAATCTTCATGGTCAGAGCTTAAGTCTGAAGCACTTTTCTGCCACCTTGCTTCAAAAAGGGTTTGAAACCTTTAATTCGGTGTAAGCGAGTTGTAATAAATATACTACTTCTTGGTAAAGCATCAGGGTATTATCCATAATTTACCTCATCAGAGTAATCCGTTCTTCCGGCGTAATGCCTATTTCGATGTCTTGACTTTTGTTTTGGTAAAGTTGCAGTTTACAGTAATAAAGTATATACTACAAGGCAATGGGGTAGTTGATTGAGGGCGGAATTTTTAATTCCTTCTAATGATTCAAATTCATTTGTGTTATAGTTTCACCAGCTCTCAATTTAACAAATAGTTTTGTTTATAAAAAACTTTTTGTAGAGGGAGTAATTTATTTTAAGATAGTGGGGGGGAAGTTTGTCGAGTGTTTCCTGCCATTAGTAAAGTTTAAGAGTGTGAGGAGATAGGAGGGCTAGAAATTTTAATGAATGATGTAATGATTTAGAGATATAAGTTATAGAGATTGCTTGTTGGTGGCTATTTTTCAGGGAAAGTTTTCTGCTATATATGGTGAAAAATAAAAAAAAATTAAGAGCCCCCTTGTTATGTTCTACTTTTCTTTTTTTCGTTGCGGTATCTTTGTGGGTGTTTGGGGTTTATGAGGTGGGTTCTGCGAGACACAGTTATATGGTCGAGTGGCAACTTTTAAGTGAGTGTAGCACAGATTGGACTTTTCCTGTCATTATTGATCATACTAGCATTATTTTTTCTTGTTTTGTTTGTTTAATTTCAGGCTCTGTATCCTTGTTTAGGGTGTCTTACATAGACGGGGAAGTGTTTATACGACGATTTATATTACTAATCATAGCTTTTGTGGGTTCTATGAACTTATTGATTTTTGTTCCCAGATTAATTACTATTCTCTTAGGGTGAGATGGTTTAGGGATCGTGTCTTTTGCTTTGGTTATTTATTACCAGAATAAAAAATCTTTGGCTGCTGGGATATTGACTGTATTGGCTAATCGTATCGGGGATGCTTTATTAATTTTGAGAATTTGTTTTTTAGTAAATTGGGGGGATTGGGGTATTGGTCATAGTATAACTGGGGATTATAGGATGTTAATTTGTTTTATGGTGGTGGTTGGGGCAATAACAAAAAGAGCTCAGATTCCTTTTTCTGCTTGGTTGCCAGCGGCAATGGCTGCCCCTACGCCTGTTTCTGCTTTAGTACACTCATCAACTCTAGTGACGGCTGGTGTTTATTTGGTAGTTCGATTTTATGGAACCTTGATTGAGGTACAGGAGGTTTTGTGGTTCTTGAGAAAAATTGGAGCATTGACTCTACTAATAGCTGGTTTAAGGGCTTGTTTTGAGGTTGATTTGAAAAAAATTATTGCGTTGTCAACTTTAAGTCAGCTAGGTCTTATAATGTTCACTGTTGGGATTGGGTTTCCTATTATTGCTGTTTTTCATCTTTTTACCCACGCTTTGTTTAAGGCTTTGTTGTTTTTATGTGCTGGTTCAATTATTCATTCTACCGTAGATACTCAAGATGGGCGGATTTTGGGGAATCTTAATTACCTTCTCCCCTTTAGAAGTAGGTGTTTGGTGCTTAGGTGTGTTGCTTTGTGTGGAATACCTTTTTTAAGCGGGTTTTATTCTAAGGATCTTATTTTGGAGAGGTCTTTTGGTGGTTTTAATGGAAGGCTAGAGATGTTTGTTGTGTTAATGGGGGCTGGTTTAAGCTTAATTTACAGCTTGCGAATTCTTTTTATGGGGGTGTTTGGTCAAAACTCAAGAAGTAGTTTGTTTACTTATAGGGTGGAGAGAGGCTATGTAGTAATTTCTATTGCTGTTTTATCTGTAGGTGCAGTTATGGGTGGGTGATTGTTACAAAGAATCTGGGTAGGTGTGAATGGGTTTAGGTTAGTTGGCGTTTTTGGGAAAGTGGTTATTGGTGTTGTTACGTTTATTGGGTTGCTTTACGGGTTTATTAGTGCTTTTTCGGTAAAAGTTTTGAAGGAAAAGTTATTTGGGAAATTAGGTCGATTCTTGTCAAGGATGTGGTTTATGAGCTTGGTATCTGGGAGATTTTTGGCTGGGATAGGTTTAAAGTGCGGTAAACTTATGCATTTGCACTTAGATTTGGGTTGAATAGAGATTTTTGGGGGACAGGGTGTGTTTAAACTGCTGAGAGAGGGTATAGGCTTATTGTACTATCCACAAAGTGGAAGATTGTTGGTTTATGTGCGTATTTTCTTAGTCTTGTTAATTGTTTTTCTAGTTGGTTTGTGTTACTAAGTTTATTATTTATAATAGGATGTTTTAGTTATGATGATAATTGGAGAAAGACTATGTCATTTTAACATTTTCAGTGTTATGTTTTAGAGGTTTAAACTATTTGTCCTGTTAGGTTTATTTATCGGGAAGAAATACAAGAAAATCCCACATTTTTGAGAGGATTGGGGATAGTACAAAGAACATGAAATATAAAGCAGAAAAAGTTTGGCCGATTCCGATAAAGGGATCCTCTACTGGTTGTTTACCAATTCAAGTAAGAACCAAGAAAACTCCAAGAAATAGTCAGAAAAGAGTTTGGTTCATTGGGTAGAAAGAGTTAGAGCGCATAGTGTTGTAGTGTAGTACTGGCATAAAAATTAAAACTAAGATTGACATTAGAAGTGCAATAACACCCCCTAACTTGTTGGGGATAGATCGTAAAATTGCATAAGCAAATAAAAAGTACCATTCTGGTTGAATGTGTACAGGTGTTCTTAACGGATTAGCTGGGATATAGTTTTCTGGGTCTGTTAAAAGATTGGGTGAAAATAGGCAAATTAGAGTCAATAGTAATAGCAAAAAAATGAACCCAACTACATCTTTTACTGTGTAATAAATATGAAAGGGGATTAGGTTAGCACTTGACGAGATACCAAGAGGGTTGTTAGACCCAGTTTCATGTAGAAAAAGTAAGTGAATTACGACTAAGGCTAGGATAGCAAATGGTAACACAAAGTGTAGAACGAAGAATCGCCTTAGGGTTGCATTCCTAACTGAGAATCCCCCCCATAATCAATAAACCAGAGTTTTTCCAATGTAGGGAATTGCTGAAAGCAGATTGGTAATTACAGTAGCCCCCCAAAAAGACATTTGTCCTCAAGGTAGTACATAACCTAAAAAAGCTGTTGCCATAGTAAGAAAGAGTAGAATAATGCCGATGTTTCAGGTTTCTTTGGCTAAATAAGATCCATAATATATCCCTCGACCTGTATGAAGATAAATACAAACGAAGAAGAATGAGGCGCCATTTGCATGTACGGTTCGCATAAGTCAGCCGTAGTTCACGTCTCGTGAAATGTGAGACACGGAGTAGAAGGCGAGATCAACGTTTGAGGTGTAGTGTATAGCCAGAAAAAGCCCAGTAAGAATTTGTGTGACTAAGCATAGGCCTAATAATGATCCGAAATTTCACCATACCGATAAGTTAACTGGAGCCGGTAGATCATACAAAGAGTTATTTAAAATTTTAACGAGAGGGTGGGTTTTTCGTATAGGAAACTTGATTCAGAAAATTAGTGCGACTAAATCTAAAACTCCCAAAGTTTTTATTTTCTTAAACTATTTTCTGTTAGAGTAGGGTAGGTGAAATTTTCACTTTCTATTAGGTAACAGCTAATTGCTATAGGTTGTAGCTTCTTCCCTGCGATTGATGTGGTGGGTAAGTGGTTGAGTACTTATTTACTGATCCTAAGTCAGTGGTATTGTTATACTAACCCACTATGAGAGTTAAGGTTTATTAAGTAAAGTGCTTGTCTAAGTGCATCCCTTGGGGTCCTTTCGTACAATCAAGGAGATTTTTGAGAAAAGGAGATAGAAACCAACCTAGCTTGCGCCGGTCTTAACTCAGCTCGTGTAAGGGAATAATAGTCGAACAGACTGTCCTGTCATAGCGGTTGCACTAGTGTGGATATCCTTAAGCCAACATCGAGGTCGCAAACCTAACTTTCGATATGTACTCTTGAGTTAGATTACGCTGTTATCCCCGGGGTAACTACTTTTTGGTCCTTAAAAAATTTTTAATACTTCTTAAAGTTAATTGGAAGCTTTATTGGTTCCAAGATTGCCCCAATCAAACCTTGTAGGCCTTTAAGTGTGTAGACAGAGGCATGAGAAAAGGTGAAGTTCCGCGGGGTCTTTTCGTCTTCCTATTTTATCTAAGTCTTTTCACTTAGATGAAAAATTTTTTTTATATACAAAGTACAGGTATTCCTAGTCTTGCCTTTCACTGGCCTCCAATTAAAAGGCTAATTATTACGCTACCTTAGCACGCTCACGCTAACGCGGCCGTTTAAAGTTTTCACTGGGCAGGCATTATCTTTTATCGGGTACAACTCAAAAGACGATGTTTTTGGTAAACAGGCAGGGAATTTTATTGCCGAGTTCGCCTTGTATAGTTATGATTAGTAAGGTGTGTTGACCCAAGTTTTTAAGGGTTTTGGGTATTAATTTACTTTAATACTAATAAAATGCCTGTTCACTAGCATAGGAATTTTATGTTAAGTTTCTTTAGGTTTAAAATATGGGTATGAATGTTTGTTAATCAAGTAATCGGTAACTAAAACGTTTTTAGGTGGCTGCTTTTAAGCCTACTTTTGAAATAGGGGTAAAAAGTATTTTTGTCTGTTTATTGAGCTAATCCTCAATAAATTAAACTTTATAGTGTAGTGGTACGTGTGGTCTAAACTATAAGTCAGCACTTTGATGCCTTTAAAGAAAAGCCAGCTATATGACTATATGAAAGGCTTGTTACTTCTACTAAAAGTTACTTTATCAATTATGAAACATTGATTTTTAAGGTTTAGTAGCTCATAGTCATTCGGGAGTTTAACTTGTTATGGTTTTGTTGCTTTTCCATGATGCAAAAGGGATGTGGGTTGATCACTTCTTTAGTGGGCTAAGGGTTGACCCTTGCGGTTATGGTTTATGGGTATATTTTTTATAAAATACAGTATGTGGTAGAGATTTTTTTTATGTCTATACTAGAAAGATATTGTTTAGAGCTTATAAAGGGGTTTGCCCGTAAAAAGAGCTACAATCTTTTGCCTGTTCTCGGCCACTTTATCTGAGATGCTTAGCTCTGGAGAGGGTTTTCTTATCTTTGGTTTACAAGACCAACGCTTATTAGCTTCTCAGAGCTATCCAGAAGTTGAGTAAAACTGTGATCGAGTTAAAAGCTCGATGCCTGATGTCTCGGCCATCATGGATTGATAGGGGCAATTTCCATTACCCCTACTATGTTACGACTTATCCGACTTTGTTGCCGGAGTGACGGGCGATTTGTGCGCGCTTTAGTTCTTGTTCAGGTCTATTTAATGTAATAAGTTGAGATCTTACTTTCAAGTCCTCCTTCATTAAAGTTTGAAACTTTAAATTTGATAGTGTATTTATTTGTATCCCATGGATCTGCTTTTCATTGGCTGTATGTCACCTGAATTTTTAGGTAGTTAGCCTTATTGCTTCCTTTTTTTTCTTCTTTGAGCAAGCATAAACGGCCATACACAAGCTGTAAGACAAGAATAGCTAAGATTTTCGTGGATTATCGAATTAAGCCACAGGATCCCCTGATGAGGAATAAAGCACCGCCACATTGTTTGAGGTTTAAGCTTTCGCTCGTAGTATTCTTTTTTATGTTGGGCCACACAGTAGTCGGGTATCTAATCCGAGTTCTGAGGTTGTGGTTTGTTGGAGTAATTGAATTATGACTAGGTTGGGTTTAGTTTTAATTTATTTTTTACGTTAAAAGTTAATTTTGTAGTCTCTAAGGTTTGGCTACTCCGATTTGTTAGAATTAGCTTGAGGTACTGGTGTAACCGCGACTGCTGGCACCATTTTTTGCCACCTCTTTTACTTATTTTCTATAGCCTAGTTTCCTAGCTGGTATAATATAAGACATTGGTGTTGTGAGAAATTTTAACACTTGGTTGTTGTTATGGGATTGTTCTTTAGGTACGCTTTTTAAAAGCCTATTTAAGGTTGGTCCACCTTCACAATGCGTGTAAGCTGCCATATGTAGTTTAATTGGTATAGCTAATTTTGTACGTCAATGAAATACTTGAAAGCAAGGGTATGATTGTATACCAAGTTATGGGCCGAAACCATAATACTGTTAGTTTCTTGCTTAGTAAAGATTGATTTTAGATCATTTAAGGCTTTGGAAGGCTATTAGTTTTTTTAACTTAAATCTTTTGTTGGGGTAATAGGAAGAGTTTCTATTTTTGGGTTATGAGCCCAACAGCTTGGTTATTTAGCTTATCCTACTCTAGAAAAAGAAGAGGATTAATCTTAGCGGAAGGATTTGAGATAATAGGAACATAATCGCTTGATTTGAGGCCATTTCGACTTTAGTAATATGAGTTTTACTGAGTCTTAGGAGTGTCGAGAAGGTCAACGATAAATAGAAAAATAGGCTTACTAGTGCTCCAATTACTAGGCCGAGAATAATGATTAGTCTTGCTTCTGTATACATGAGAACCAAGAGTTTTATAATAAACCCTACGAGTGGCGGAAGTCCTCCTAGTGAGAGAATTCTTACAGCTAAAATAAAGAGTTTTCTTGGTTCTTTCGTGGAAAAAAGTTGTTTATAAGATCTCGTATTTTCTTTTGCTAAGAAGGTGAAAATTGAGCTGTTGATTATGATATATGTTGTTAGGTAGGCGATTAGAATAGTAGAGTTTCTTCTAATTCTAGCTAGTATTCATCCTGTGTGTCTGATTGAGGAGTACGTAAGTAAGGATCGAATGTCGGTTTGATTAAGTCCTCTAATGCCTCCTCACAGTGCTCTGATTATTGCGATTGGTATGATTGATTTTGTTAGGGGTGGATTAAGCGAGCTAATTGCTAAGATAGGGGCAATTTTTTGCCAGGTAAGTAGAATGAGTGCCGGTCTTAGCTGAAGACTTGCTATTACTGGTGGGAATCAAAAGTGGAATGGTGCTACGCCTAGTTTTAAACATATAGCTATTGCCATGAGAATTTGTGAGTTATTAAAATATGACGAGATGATTGCTGAAGCGATAAAAATTGTTGACCCTAAGGATTGTGGAATTAAGTATTTTACCGCCGCTTCTGATTCTCTTGTATTTTCTTTTATGAATATAAGAGGGATGTAGCCAAGTATATTGATCTCTAGCCCTATTCAGGTTGTTAATCAGTTAGATGAAGATGCTACTATGCAAGTACTTCTAACTATGAGAAATAAAAACAGATGTTTGTTGGGTGATTTCATTTAAGGTGTGTAACAGGTATTGTGGATAGGTGCATGAAGCTATTTGATATTTATTTGATTTGATTTAGTTAAATTTGTTGTAGCGGGTCTAGCAATAATCGGGTGGTCTGTGTCGTTCGGTTGTGAAGTAGGGTTTTCTAGCTCTATTGAGCATAAGGTTTGGTCGGCGAGCCTTGGCTCATTTGAAAGGATGAGGGTTGAGGTAGTTGGAACTAAGCAAAAAAGGGTAAGGGAGATAAGTAAGCTTAAAAGAAGTAAGTTTGGTAGTTTTTGTTTAAACATTACTCTAACTTTGTTTTGTAGGTTAGTGGTAGCTAAATGCACTGTGTGCTCTTTTGACGTGAAAGGTCAATGTGCTAGGAACACTTAGTTAGCCTTTGAGTAGAAAGGTGGAAGGAGTTAAACCTCTCTTTATGTGGTTAGAAGCCACATATTAGCTCGGCTACCTTTCCTATTAAAAGGATAAGTGAGTCGAACACTTTCTTTTTGATTTCAAGGCAAATATTCTCCGAGGTCCTTTATGGCATAAAGTTCTAGAGCGGTATCTCAATAGTTGACTTGCAAATCAAACCTTTTTGTTAAAGTATAGAACTAGACTTGGTTGTGATTTTATTCTTCACTTAAATATTTTGTTTATTTTTTTTTTTATTAAAGTAAAATAAACAAAATATTGATAGTTGTAGGTGAAGAGGATGGAGAGTAGTGAGTAGTTTAAGTAAAACGGTAGGTTGTGGTTCTACAGATAGAGTTGTTTGCTCTCATTAGTGTAAATAGGCCTAATAGGTGATGAAGGTGATGAGTGTGTGTAGTGTGATGCTTTTATTTGCCTGTGAGGGTGATATGGAAAAAGTGATATTAAGTGTTTTGGTAGCTATTTTGCTGGGGCTTATTTTGTTATTTGTTGGATTGTTTCTTGGGGTGTCTTTTTATGTTGGTCGAGAAAAGACTAGGCCTTTTGAGTGTGGTTTTGATCCTATGGGGTCTTCTCGAGTTCCGTTTTCTTTGCGATTTTTTTTGTTGGCTGTAATTTTTGTGGTGTTTGACGTAGAGATCGTTTTGCTTTTTCCTGCTGTGATAGAAGTGGGTGATTCATATATATGAGTTAGTAGTTATTTGGCATTGCTGATTTTTTTGGTGTTATTATTCTTAGGGGTGATTCATGAGTGGCGTGAGGGTTCGTTAGAGTGAGAGACATAGAGAATGTGGCGAAGTAAGAGTTTAGGGTAGTTTAATTAAAATGAGCTTTTGGGGTCAATTAGGGTTTCAAGACAGTTATAGTGGTTTGAGTTCTGAACTCACTTTTTTTCACGATCATGCTATGTTTGTTCTTGTATTGGTGTCATCTTTTGTGGGCTATATAATGGTGTGTTTATTAAAGAGTGAGTTATCTTCTCGGTTTATTATGGAGGCTCAGGCACTTGAGGCTGCTTGAACTGTAATTCCAGGTTTGTTATTGTTGATTTTGGCTATTCCATCTGTTCGGTTATTGTATTTATTAGATGAAGTGGGAGGGCCTATGGTTAGGATAAAGGTTATTGGACATCAATGGTACTGGGAGTATGAGTATGGAGATGGTGATAGTACGGTTAGTTTTGATTCTTATATGGTAAATGGTTTGGAGGTAGGTGAAGGCGGCTATCGATTGTTAGAGGTTGATAATCGATGTGTTTTGCCTTATGGTGTTGATAGACGTATTTTAGTGAGGTCAGCTGATGTAATTCATGCTTGGGCTCTTCCTTCTCTTGGTGTTAAAGCTGATGCTATTCCTGGTCGAATTAACCAGTTGGGTGTTCATTTGACAAGATCAGGTGTGTTGTTTGGTCAGTGTAGGGAGATTTGTGGGGTTAATCACTCTTTTATGCCTATCAGAGTAGAAAGAGTTTCTCCTCAAGTTTTTTATTGTTGATTGATGGGTTAATAAGAAGTCAGGATATTAGTGGTCTAT